AGACTCAATCTGAGACTCAAATCTTTCTATTGTTATCTTGGATTCACAATTAATCCTACGGATCCTTGGGATTGGTATATTCTTTTCTATCCTGCAGTTTCCCTGAATCAAGCCAAGTCTCACAATTATTTCTAACCAATCCCGTATATTGTCCTTTTCTTTTCATATTGGTGGAATATAGAACCTTAAATTATTACGTTCTTAGGCGAAATTTTACGAAAAAAATGATTTCTAGGAGAGAACCAATATTTTTTTTTATGCGAATTTGATACGCCATAAGAAAAAGTGGCCTTTTTTCTTTGTATTTATAATGACAGGGGGTTCCCTCATATCATATTCATATATAGTGAAGTATTACTCCGGATTTAAAAAAAAAAAAGAATTTTTTTTCAATACTCACACCTATTACCCTTTTCTTATTAGTTAATAAATAATCCTAGTGATTGGGTTTCTATGTTTAGTCTGATAGGAAAGAAGATATTCAAATAAAGAATTTTGGATCGAATGACTATTCATCTATTGTATTTTCATGCAAATAGGGGGCAAGAAAACTCTATGGAAAGATGGTGGTTTAATTCGATGTTGTTTAAGAAGGCGTTAGAATGTAGGTGTGGGCTAACTAAATCAATGGACAGTCTTGGTCCTATTGAAAATACCAGTGAAATTGAAGATTCGAATAGAAAAGATACAACTAAAAATATTCAGAGTTGGGGAGGTCGTGACGATTCTAGTTACAGTAAAGACATTCAGAATTTCATACCCGATGACACTTTTTTGGTTAAGGATAGTAATGGAGACAGTTATTCCATATATTTTGATATTGAAAATCAAATTTTTGAGATTGACAACAATCATTCGTTTCTGAATGAACTAGAAAGCTCTTTTTATAGTTATCGGAATTCTAGTTATCTGCATAATGGATCTACGAGTGAAGATACCTACTATAATCGTTACATGTATGATACTCAATATAGTTGGAATAATCATATTAATAGTTGCATTGACAGTTATCTTCAGTCTCAAATCGGTATCGAGACTTCCATGGTAAGTGATAGTGATAATTACAGTGATAGTTACATTTATGGATTCTTTTGTGGTGAAAGTATAAATAATGATGAAAGCGAGGATTCGGGAACCCGCGCGCAAGGTAGTGATTTAACTATAACAGAAACAGAAAGTTCTAATGATAATGATAATGAGAATACTAATGAGAATGCTAATGAGAATGATAATGAGAATGATCATGAGAATGAGATCGATGTAACTCAAAAATATAGGCATTTGTGGGTTCAATGCGAAAATTGTTATGGATTAAATTATAAGAGATTTTTTAAATCAAAAATGAATATTTGTGAACAATGTGGATATCATTTGAAAATGAGTAGTTCAGATAGAATAGAACTTTCGATTGATCCGGGTACTTGGCATCCTATGGACGAAGACATGGTCTCTCTAGATCCCATTGAATTTCATTCCGAAGAGGAACCTTATAAGGATCGTATTGATTCTTATCAAAGAAAGACAGGATTAACAGAGGCTGTTCAAACAGGCATAGGCCAACTAAACGGCATTCCCGTAGCAGTTGGGGTTATGGATTTTCAGTTTATGGGAGGTAGTATGGGATCCGTAGTCGGGGAAAAAATCACCCGTTTGATTGAATACGCTACCAATAAATTTCTACCTCTTATTATAGTGTGTGCTTCCGGGGGTGCGCGCATGCAAGAAGGAAGTTTGAGCTTGATGCAAATGGCTAAAATATCGTCTGCTTTATATGATTATCAATCAAATAAAAAGTTATTTTATGTATCAATCCTTACATCTCCTACTACTGGTGGGGTGACGGCTAGTTTTGGTATGTTGGGTGATATCATTATTGCCGAACCCAATGCTTACATTGCGTTTGCGGGTAAAAGAGTAATTGAACAAACATTGAATAAAACAGTACCCGAAGGTTCGCAATCGGCTGAATATTTATTCGAGAAGGGATTATTTGACCTAATCGTACCACGTAAGCTTTTAAAAAGCGTTCTGACTGAGTTATTTAAGCTCCATGCTTTCTTTCCTTTGAATGAAAATTCAATCAAAACCAACTAGAGCACTAAGTTCAATTTTTTGTAGCAAACGAGTAGTTAGTTTATTCGGAATTAAAGGAAATAGGAATTTTCTTTGGTGACATAAGATCTAATTGTAGATTGTAGAAAGAATCAAAAGCTGCGAATAACCCCTTTTACCTATATTTCTGATTACTAATCAAGAAGTCTCTATCAAAAAAAAAGAATTCATTCTTCCTTTAGTGAAATTAGGCAAACAAAACAAATTTATTCTCATCTTACGTATATAATTCAAATAAAAAAAATAGAAAGTTTTGTATTTTTCTCTATTTCCCGAAAATCGCATTTAGCTAAAAATACCTCCGGGTTCGGATTCGTTAGAATCTTTCGATAATCTGTAAGAAACTATTTCTCTTTCTTTAGTAAAAAGAATAAAAGACAAAAGAAATCAAGAAAAATAAGAAAGTTGATTATCATACATATCTTTCATGTAGAAAGATGAATAAATGAATTTATTTAGTTCTACATTTCTTGCACTTATTCTATATCCTCACTTAGATATAGATACTTAGATCTATACTAAGAATGGAATTAATAATTAAATAATAATCTTCATTATTAATTATAATTATTATAAGATATCTTTTTTTATATTTATAAATATAAATAACAGGTACAAATCGAGGTACCCATTCTATGACAACTTTCACCCTTCCCTCTATTTTTGTGCCTTTAGTAGGCCTAGTATTTCCGGCAATTGCAATGGCTTCTTTATCTCTTCATGTTCAAAAAAACAAGATTGTTTAGAACCGACGGACCCCATCTCTTCTATTTTTTTTTTTTCAAAACTTAGACTTGCATCATAACTAATACAGATATCTATTTCGTGAAATATGCTATAACATATGATTTCTGCCAAACATAAGGGAAAGGGCTCTTATACCTGCGGAAACATAATATATGGGTAAATGAATTCTAGCTGTTTTCAAATCGACCAGACCAGGATCGCTGGATGGCTGAAATCAAAAGCCCTCGGATCCATATGTATAGTGGGATCATATTCATATGAAGGGTATGTTATTATTTTAGTTTAGTTTAGATCTAAGCAATTTGATGAATTACTCCTAAGGGTTCACATCAAACTAGCGCTAGTTGATGAGAGTTACTTCGCAAACAAAACAAAAGGGGTAAAGTCAAAAGTATTCTCTCAATTCCAATAAAATACAATCGGATCAAGTATGAGTTGGCGATCAGAACATATATGGATAGAACTTATAACGGAGTCTCGAAAAATAAGTAATTTTTGCTGGGCCTTTATCCTTTTTTTAGGTTCATTAGGATTCTTATTGGTTGGAACTTCCAGTTATCTTGGTAGAAATTTGCTATCTTTTTTTCCGTCTCAGCAAATCATTTTTTTTCCACAAGGTATCGTGATGTCTTTCTACGGAATCGCGGGTCTCTTTATTAGTTCCTATTTGTGGTGCACAATTTCCTGGAATGTAGGCAGCGGTTATGATCGATTCGATAGAAAGGAAGGCATAGTGTGCATTTTTCGTTGGGGATTTCCTGGAAAAAATCGTCGCATATTCCTTCGATTCCTTATAAAAGATATTCAGTCCATTAGAATAGAAGTTAAAGAGGGTATTTATGCCCGTCGTGTCCTTTATATGGACATCCGAGGCCAGGGGGCCATTCCCTTAACTCGTACTGATGAGAATTTGACTCCACGAGAAATTGAACAAAAAGCTGCTGAATTGGCCGATTTCTTGCGTGTACCAATTGAAGTATTTTGAAAAAAAAATGGGAAATGGGTGCTTTGAGGGAAAATGGAAGAATTCGATTTTTTTCTATAACATAACCTAAGTGAAGTTTCATCATAAGGGCCGTTTCGAGCCAAAGCGGGTGGAACAACTACAAAACGAAATTCTTTTTTTTTTTTTTCAATCGACGTTTCATTTTATCCTTTCTTTTGGGTTCCTTAATGACCAACACAAAAACAACAATTCGATTTCTTAATAATGATAACTATCCATTTTCTGTCTTGTTTTGCTACTTTGAGTATCGCAATATCTTTCCCCCAATTATTCTACTATTCCTTGTCTGTGGGCAATCAGTGAATTTTTTTTTTCGAAATATTGGATATTGTGATAGAAAAGGGATTCTTTCGTCTCAAAATTTGACTACTATTTATTACTTAAGGTGGTTCTTTCGGTCATTCATTGAAAGGAGACAGTTGTTTCGAATTTGCCCAATTGAGATATCGGGAAACCCTATTTTTTTAGTATTTCTCATTCGAAATTGATTATTAGTCGATTTCTCTAGCCTTTCGAGATTCAAAGACTAACCACAAAATCACAAATAAAATAGATTCATAGGTTCCATACCTTGTATAGAACTCATGTGTGAAAGAAAGATTCAATCGCATAGAGTCGATGAATGAGGTGGGTTGATTAACAATTCACAGATGAAAAATGGCAAAAAAGAAAGCATTCACTCCTCTTGTATCTATAGTATTTTTGCCTTGGTGGCTTTCTCTCTCATTTAAAAAAAGTCTGGGATCTTGGGTTACTAATTGGTGGAATGCTGGGCAATCCGAAATTTTTTTGAATGATATTCAAGAAAGGGGTATTCTAGAAAAATTCATAGAATTAGAGGAACTCCTCGTCTTGGACCAAATGATCGAAGAATACTCGGAGACACGCCTACACAAGCCTCCTCTAGGAATCCAAAAAGAAACGATCCAATTAATCAAGATACACAACGAGGATCGTATCCATACGATTTTTCACTTATCGATAAATATAATCTGTTTTGTTGTTCTAAGCGGTTATTCTATTTTGGGTAATGAAGAACTTGTTATTCTTAACTCGTGGGCCCAGGAATTCCTATATAACCTAAGTGACACAGTCAAAGCTTTTTCTATTCTTTTATTAACCGATTTATGTATCGGATTCCATTCACCCCACGCTTGGGAATTAATGATTGGTTCTGTCTACAAAGATTTTGGATTTGTTCAGAATGATCAAATCATATCGGGTCTTGTTTCCACTTTTCCAGTCATTCTTGATACAGTTTTTAAATATTTGATTTTCCGTTATTTAAATCGTGTATCTCCGTCACTTGTAGTTATTTATCATTCAATAAATGACTGATAAAAGATCCACTCATATTAATCTAATCCAATTCCAAATTCCAATTAGAGGGTTTGTTACTTTGTAGTTGTACATAAACAAAGCGTTGAAAATTTATGCTTTCTATTTTTAACCATCTGCGGGATTCATCCTATATTATTCCAGTAAAATAGCATTCCAGTAACTAACAGAATCGTGGATAGGGAACTATACTAGCGACTTACCCCACCTATTGTAGAAATTTTTGGATCAACGATTGGACCATGGAAACTATAAATACTTTTTCTTGGATAAAGGAACAGATTACTCGATCTATTTCCGTATCGCTCATGATATATATCATAACTCGAACGGCCATTTCAAATGCATATCCCATTTTTGCACAGCAGGGTTATGAAAATCCACGAGAAGCGACCGGGCGTATTGTATGTGCCAATTGTCATTTAGCTAATAAGCCCGTGGATATTGAGGTACCGCAAGCGGTACTTCCTGATACTGTATTTGAAGCAGTTGTTCGAATTCCTTATGATATGCAACTGAAACAAGTTCTTGCTAATGGTAAAAAGGGGGGTTTGAATGTAGGGGCTGTTCTTATTTTACCGGAAGGTTTTGAATTAGCTCCCCCCGATCGTATTTCTCCCGAGATGAAAGAAAAGATAGGCAATTTGTCTTTTCAGAGCTATCGCCCTAATAAAAAAAATATTCTTGTGATAGGCCCTGTCCCCGGTCAGAAATATAGTGAAATCACCTTTCCTATTCTTTCCCCCGACCCCGCTACTAAGAAAGATATTCACTTCTTAAAATATCCTATATACGTAGGCGGGAACAGGGGAAGGGGGCAGATTTATCCCGACGGGAGCAAGAGTAACAATACAGTTTATAATGCTACAGCAGCAGGTATAGTAAGCAAAATCATACGAAAAGAAAAGAAGGGGGGATATGAAATAACCATAACAGATGCGGATGGACGTCAAGTGGTTGATATTATTCCCCCAGGACCAGAACTTCTTGTTTCAGAGGGTGAATCCGTGAAATTTGATCAACCATTAACGAGTAATCCTAATGTGGGCGGATTTGGTCAGGGGGATGCGGAAATAGTACTTCAAGATCCTTTACGTGTCCAAGGCCTTTTGTTCTTCTTGGCATCTGTTATTTTGGCACAAGTCTTTTTGGTTCTTAAAAAGAAACAGTTTGAGAAGGTTCAATTGGCCGAAATGAATTTCTAGACTTGCGCAGATTTGTTGATATCAAGTTTGTAAAAAGAACAAAATTCTTTTTGGCAATTTCCCTTTCTACGAGATGCTGCGAATTCCTTGTACCGCATTGCTAAGTAATAGTATGTCGATTTTGAAGAAGACTATTTGATTTCCCCTTTCTATGTTTTTTATCCAAATTGGGGTGATGCGGCTATGTTACTATTGCCAGATTTCAATGTGATAATATCAATAGTTTTCTATTCTAAATAGAATCCAATTTCATTAGATACTAGACAGAGGGAATCGGGTAATAGAACGGATAAATGCGGGAAACAAAGAATTCTAGTATTCGTCTTCCCTGTCTTCGGCACAAGAAAGGGGTGTAGCAAATTCCCTTTCTTGTGCCGAAAGAGTAATGATTCTTAATCATCTTTTTCAAGGATTCCTAGTCTTTGTCTTTTTTCCAGATTTCTCAGAACCTTTTAGATTTATTACGAAACATTCTAACTATAAGAAGTAGTGGACAAATACAAATAAAAAAACAAGAAGGGAATTCATTAAATAGAACTTATTGAATGAACTTATCAAAATTTTAATTTTGATGAGATACTAAAAAAAAAGAGTCAAAATTAAAATCAAATAAATAGAGGAAAGTTCTATTAATATAGAAAGTATTTACCTGATATCTAATCTACATCTACAAAAATATAGATTATATCATCCAAGAACTTGAAAAATTTAGCGATTTCTTAGTCCTTCTTTCTTCTAACTTTGGACTGAAAGTACAGATAGATCCTGTCAAGGAGGAGGTGTTCTGAATCAATCAATGGAGTTCATTTTTCAAAAAGATCACCAGAGAGTAGAGTTTTTTGAAACGGCAGAAAGGGGATTTCTCATTTAGACGAAAAAAAGAGTATGATTCTTAAGAACTCAACGGGCCCCTCCCCCTTGAATCAGACAAACAAAGAAGGAAATCCCGTTGAGTTCTTATGCTCTCATGTTTACAACTCAATTCATTCGATTACTAGAGGGATGAACCCAATCCGGAATATGAACCATAAAAGAAAATACCTATTAAACCGATCACAAGAATACCAGTTACAGTACCTATTATCCAAAGAG